GCTAGCGTAGCTTAATTAAAGCATAACACTGAAGATGTTAAGATGGGCCCTAAAAAGCCCCGCCCGCACAAAGGCTTGGTCCTGACTTTACTATCAACTTTAGCCAAATTTACACATGCAAGTATCCGCCCCCCTGTGAGAATGCCCTACAGCTCCCTGCCCGGGAGCAAGGAGCTGGTATCAGGCACACATCTGTAAGCCCATGACACCTTGCTTAGCCACACCCTCAAGGGAACTCAGCAGTGATAAACATTAAGCCATAAGTGAAAACTTGACTTAGTTAAAGCTAAGAGGGCCGGTAAAACTCGTGCCAGCCACCGCGGCTATACGAGAGACCCAAGTTGATACCATTCGGCGTAAAGAGTGGTTATGGAAAATAAAGACTAAAGCCGCACACCTTCAAAGCTGTTATACGCATCCGAAGGCTAGAAGATCAACCACGAAGGTAGCTTTACAACCCCTGACCCCACGAAAGCTCTGGCACAAACTGGGATTAGATACCCCACTATGCCTAGCCCTAAACCTTGGTAATATATCACATACCCTACCCGCCTGGGAACTACGAGCACCAGCTTAAAACCCAAAGGACTTGGCGGTGCTTTAGACCCCCCTAGAGGAGCCTGTTCTAGAACCGATAACCCCCGTTCAACCTCACCCTTCCTTGTTTATCCCGCCTATATACCGCCGTCGTCAGCTTACCCTGTGAAGGCCTAAAAGTAAGCACAACTGGCACAACCCAAAACGTCAGGTCGAGGTGTAGCGCATGGAGGGGGAAGAAATGGGCTACATTCCCTATACTAGGGAACACGAACGGCGCACTGAAACACGCGCCTGAAGGAGGATTTAGTAGTAAGCGGGAAATAGCGTGTTCCGCTGAAATCGGCCCTGAAGCGCGCACACACCGCCCGTCACTCTCCCCAAGCCTATCACTTTAAATAATTAAAAACCCAAAAATCGCGGAGGGGAGGCAAGTCGTAACATGGTAAGGGTACCGGAAGGTGCACTTGGTAATATCAGAGTGTAGTTAAAATAGAATAACACTTCCCTTACACTGAAGAGACACCCGTGCAAATCGGATCACCCTGACGCCCAACAGCTAGCCCACAAACACAACAACAACCAACCATTATTTATAACCCCAAATGCACGACTGTTTTAATTAAACAAACCATTTTTCCCCTTTAGTATGGGCGACAGAAAAAGGACTTAGGAGCAATAGAGAAAGTACCGCAAGGGATCGCTGAAAGAGAAATGAAACAACCCAGTGAAGCTAAGTAAAGCAGAGATTTATTCTCGTACCTTTTGCATCATGATTTAGCCAGCGTGACCCAAGCAAAGAGTGCTTTAGTTTGACACCCCGAAACTAGGGGAGCTACTCCAAGACAGCCTATTTATAGGGCGAACCCGTCTCTGTGGCAAAAGAGTGGAATGAGCTTTGAGTAGAGGTGATAAACCTACCGAACCTAGTTATAGCTGGTTGCCCGGGAAATGGATAGAAGTTCAGCCTCTCAGATTCTTTATTCACCTCAGTATTACCCCACCTGATACCACAAGAAACTGTGAGAGTTATTCAAAGGGGGTACAGCCCCTTTGAAACAAGATACAACTTTTCCGGGAGGAAAAAGATCATAATTAAATAAAGGTAAGTATTTGGGTGGGCCTAAAAGCAGCCATCCCAGTAGAAAGCGTTATAGCTCAAATACATCACTACCCCTCTCTATCCTGATCGTTAGTTCTTACTCCCCCCTTCCCTACCGGGCCATCCCATGCAAACATGGGAGGGACCCTGCTAATATGAGTAATAAGAGAGCCAAGCCTCTCTCCTTGCATACGTGTAATTCGGAACGAACCCGCACCGAGCATTAACGACCCCAAACGAAGAGGGACCTGAACAACAACCCAAACAACCAGAAAAAAATTCAAACATAAACCGTTAACCCTACACAGGTGTGCACCTCAGGAAAGACTAAAAGAAAGAGAAGGAACTCGGCAAACAAATCAAGCCTCGCCTGTTTACCAAAAACATCGCCTCTTGCAAAGCTAAAGAATAAGAGGTCCCGCCTGCCCTGTGACTATTAGTTTAACGGCCGCGGTATTTTGACCGTGCAAAGGTAGCGCAATCACTTGTCTTTTAAATGAAGACCTGTATGAATGGCACAACGAGGGCTTAACTGTCTCCTCTTTCAAGTCAATGAAATTGATCTCCCCGTGCAGAAGCGGGGATACAAACATAAGACGAGAAGACCCTATGGAGCTTTAGACACCAAAGAAGATCCTGTCAAGTAACCCCCTATAAGGGCCTGAACTAATGGAATCCTTCCCTAATGTCTTTGGTTGGGGCGACCGCGGGGAAACAAAAAACCCCCACGTGGAAAGGGGGCACCCCCTCCTACAACTAAGAGCCGCAGCTCTAATTAACAGAATATCTGACCAATAAGATCCGGCAATGCCGATCAACGGACCGAGTTACCCTAGGGATAACAGCGCAATCCCCTTTTAGAGCCCATATCGACAAGGGGGTTTACGACCTCGATGTTGGATCAGGACATCCTAATGGTGCAGCCGCTATTAAGGGTCCGTTTGTTCAACGGTTAAAGTCCTACGTGATCTGAGTTCAGACCGGAGTAATCCAGGTCAGTTTCTATCTATGGTGTGCTCTTTTCTAGTACGAAAGGACCGAAAAGAAGAGGCCCCTGCTCTAAGCAAGCCTCACCCCCACCTAGTGAAGACAACTAAAGTAGGCAAGAGGGCATACCCCCCGTGCCTGAGAGAACGGCATGTTGGGGTGGCAGAGCCCGGTGAATGCAAAAGACCTAAGCCCTTTTTACAGAGGTTCAAGTCCTCTCCTTAACTATGATTTCAGTCCTTATTACCCATATTCTTAACCCCTTGGCCTTCATTGTCCCCGTCCTCTTAGCCGTCGCCTTCCTCACACTTCTAGAACGTAAGGTACTAGGGTATATACAACTACGAAAGGGTCCAAATATTGTAGGGCCTTACGGGCTGTTACAGCCTATCGCCGATGGTGTGAAGCTCTTTATTAAGGAGCCCATTCGCCCCTCCACTTCCTCTCCCGTACTTTTCCTCCTCGCCCCCCTACTCGCACTCACGCTTGCCTTGACCCTTTGAGCCCCCATGCCTCTCCCATACCCAGTCATTGACTTGAACCTTGGAATTCTATTTATTTTGGCCCTATCAAGCCTCGCTGTCTACTCCATTCTAGGCTCAGGCTGAGCATCCAATTCAAAATATGCCCTCATCGGGGCCCTTCGGGCTGTAGCCCAAACCATTTCATATGAAGTTAGTCTAGGCCTAATCCTATTAAGTACTATTATTTTTACAGGAGGTTTTACTCTACAAACCTTCAACATTGCTCAAGAGAGCGTCTGAATACTACTCCCAGCTTGACCACTAGCCGCAATATGATATATTTCAACCCTTGCGGAGACAAACCGTGCACCTTTTGACCTCACTGAAGGCGAATCCGAGCTAGTCTCTGGCTTCAATGTCGAATATGCAGGTGGCCCATTCGCCCTATTTTTCTTGGCCGAATATGCTAATATTCTACTTATAAATACGCTTTCCGCCACCCTCTTCTTAGGGGCCTCTCATTTTCCAATACTACCTGAACTCACCGCAGTAAACCTAATAACCAAAGCGGCCCTTCTATCTGTCTTATTTTTATGAGTTCGAGCCTCTTACCCACGATTCCGCTACGATCAGCTCATACATCTAATTTGAAAAAACTTCCTCCCGCTTACACTGGCCCTGGTTATCTGACACCTAGCCCTCCCCATTGCATTTGCTGGCTTGCCACCCCAGCTATAGATAAGAAGCCGTGCCTGAAGTAAAGGGCCACTTTGATAGAGTGACTTATGGGGGTTCAAATCCCCCCCGCTTCTTAGAAAAGGGGGACTCGAACCCCGCCTAAGGAGAGCAAAACTCCTGGTGCTCCCACTACACTATTTCCTAGTAAAGTCAGCTAATTCTAAGCTCTTGGTCCCATACCCCAAACACGAAGGTTAAAATCCCTCCTTTGCTAATGAACCCTTACATCTTAACCGCCCTGCTATTTGGTATTGGTTTAGGCACTACTACCACCTTCGCAAGCTCCCACTGACTACTCGCCTGAATGGGCCTGGAAATAAATACTCTTGCCATCATTCCTCTAATAGCTCAACACCACCACCCCCGAGCAGTTGAAGCAGCCACTAAATATTTCTTGATTCAAGCTGCCGGAGCAGCTATACTACTATTTGCCAGCACCACCAACGCTTGATTGACTGGGCAATGAGACCTTTTGCAGATTGCCCACCCTTTCCCAACTGTTCTTGTCACTTTGGCTCTCGCACTAAAAGTGGGACTTGCACCTGTACACTCATGACTACCTGAAGTACTTCAAGGCCTAGACCTAACCACAGGACTTATTTTGTCAACCTGACAAAAACTTGCCCCATTTGCCTTATTAGTCCAAACTCCCTGTGCCAACACCACCCTTTTAATTATCCTCGGACTTACCTCAACCATTGTAGGAGGCTGAGGAGGTCTCAACCAAACCCAGCTTCGCAAAATTCTTGCCTACTCCTCCATCGCACACCTCGGCTGAATAGTAATTGTACTACAATTCTCCCCCTCCTTGACTATCCTAACACTACTCACATATTTTATTATAACATTTTCAGCATTTCTTATGTTTAAACTTAATAAAGCAACCAGCATTAATGCTCTGGCAACCTCATGGACAAAGACCCCCGCCCTAACCGCCCTTGCACCCCTTCTATTACTATCCTTAGGAGGCCTCCCCCCACTTACAGGCTTTATGCCAAAGTGACTTATTCTTCAAGAACTTGCTAAACAAGACCTTGCCCCCGCCGCAACACTGGCGGCGATAACCGCCCTCCTTAGCCTATATTTTTATCTGCGACTATCATACGCGATGGCACTAACTATTTCGCCAAATAACCTAACCGCAATCTCCCCATGACGCCTCCCCTCCTTACAACTAACACTGCCACTTGCTACCTCAGCCATAGCTACGCTACTGCTTCTACCCCTAACACCCGCCGCAATAGCACTAATAACCCTTTAAGGGACTTAGGTTAAAACAAGACCAAGGGCCTTCAAAGCCCTAAGTGAGGGTGGAAGTCCCCCAGTCCCTGATAAGGCTTGCGGGACACTACCCCACATCTCCTGTATGCAAAACAGGTACTTTAATTAAGCTAAAGCCTTCCTAGAAGGGCAGGCCTCGATCCCGCAAGATCTTAGTTAACAGCTAAGCGCTCAAACCAGCGAGCATCCATCTATCTTTCCCCCGCCTATAGAGGCGGGCGGGGCGGGGGAAAGTCCCGGCAGACGACTAGCCTGCATCTTCAGATTTGCAATCTGATATGTATAACACCTCAAGACTTCTGGTAAGAAGAGGACTCAAACCTCTGTTTGTGGGGCTACAATCCATCGCTTAAAAGCTCAGCCATCCTACCTGTGGCCATCACACGTTGATTTTTCTCCACTAATCACAAAGACATCGGCACCCTTTATCTAGTATTTGGTGCCTGAGCCGGTATAGTAGGCACAGCCCTCAGCCTACTCATTCGAGCAGAACTAAGCCAACCGGGCGCTCTCCTTGGAGACGACCAAATTTATAATGTAATCGTTACAGCACATGCCTTCGTAATGATTTTCTTTATAGTAATGCCAATTATAATTGGAGGTTTTGGAAACTGATTAATTCCCCTAATGATTGGGGCCCCAGATATAGCATTTCCTCGTATAAACAACATAAGTTTCTGACTTCTTCCCCCTTCTTTCCTACTACTACTTGCCTCTTCTGGAGTAGAAGCGGGTGCCGGAACCGGGTGAACAGTGTACCCGCCCCTGGCTGGTAACTTAGCCCACGCAGGAGCATCAGTCGACCTGACAATCTTTTCACTTCACCTAGCAGGTATCTCCTCAATCCTCGGGGCAATCAATTTTATTACCACAATTATTAATATGAAGCCCCCGGCCATCTCTCAGTACCAGACACCCCTATTTGTGTGAGCTGTCCTAATTACCGCTGTTCTTCTCCTTCTCTCTCTACCAGTTCTCGCTGCCGGCATCACAATGCTCCTTACCGACCGAAATCTTAATACCACCTTCTTTGACCCGGCCGGAGGAGGAGATCCAATCCTTTACCAACACTTATTCTGGTTTTTTGGGCACCCGGAAGTATATATTCTTATTCTGCCTGGCTTTGGCATGATTTCACACATCGTCGCCTATTATTCTGGTAAGAAAGAACCCTTTGGCTATATAGGCATAGTGTGAGCAATAATGGCTATTGGCCTCCTAGGCTTTATTGTATGAGCTCATCACATATTTACAGTTGGCATGGACGTAGACACGCGTGCTTATTTCACGTCTGCCACAATAATCATCGCAATTCCCACCGGTGTTAAAGTATTTAGCTGACTTGCAACCCTACATGGGGGCTCTATTAAATGAGAGACACCCCTTTTATGGGCCCTTGGCTTTATTTTCCTGTTTACAGTAGGGGGGCTTACAGGCATTGTTCTGGCCAATTCATCTCTAGATATTGTACTCCACGATACCTATTATGTAGTAGCCCACTTCCACTACGTACTATCTATGGGGGCCGTGTTTGCCATTGTCGCCGCCTTCGTGCACTGATTCCCGCTATTTTCAGGCTACACGCTTCACAGCACTTGAACAAAAATCCACTTCGGTATTATGTTCTTGGGGGTAAACTTAACCTTCTTCCCACAACATTTCCTCGGATTAGCCGGAATGCCCCGACGATACTCCGACTACCCTGACGCCTATACCCTATGAAATACAGTCTCCTCAATCGGGTCACTTATCTCCCTAGTGGCTGTCATCATGTTCTTATTTATTATTTGAGAGGCATTCGCCGCCAAACGTGAAGTTCTAGCAACAGATTTAACAACAACCAATGTAGAATGACTACATGGCTGCCCTCCCCCATACCACACATTCGAGGAGCCTGCCTTTGTACAAGTACAAGCAGACTAACGAGAAAGGGAGGAGTCGAACCCCCATAGGTCGGTTTCAAGCCGACCACATAACCGCTCTGCCACTTTCTTTATAAGACACTAGTAAAAGAGTACATTACACCGCCTTGTCAAGGCGGAAGTGTGGGTTAGACCCCCGCGTGTCTTGCTTTTAATGGCCCATCCGTCACAGCTTGGATTTCAAGATGCAGCTTCACCTGTTATAGAAGAACTTCTTCATTTTCACGACCATGCTTTAATAATCGTCTTCCTGATTAGCACACTAGTGCTTTATATTATTCTTGCTATAGTTACCACTAAATTAACGAACAAATATATTTTAGATTCACAAGAGATTGAAATTATCTGAACAATTCTCCCAGCTATCATTTTAATTCTGATTGCACTCCCCTCCCTTCGCATCCTCTATCTTATAGATGAAATTAACAACCCTTTATTAACAATTAAAGCCGTTGGCCACCAATGATACTGAAGCTATGAATATACTGACTACGAAGATCTTGGCTTTGACTCATATATAATTCCCACCCAAGACCTAACCCCTGGACAATTCCGCCTATTAGAAGCCGACCATCGCATGGTTATTCCAGTTGAGTCCCCCATCCGAGTCTTAGTCTCCGCAGACGATGTACTCCACTCATGAGCAGTCCCAGCCCTGGGAGTAAAAATGGACGCAGTCCCGGGCCGCCTAAACCAAACAGCCTTCATCGCATCCCGACCAGGCGTATTCTACGGACAATGCTCTGAGATCTGCGGAGCAAATCACAGCTTTATACCTATTGTAGTGGAAGCAGTTCCCCTAGAACACTTTGAAAACTGATCATCTCGAATACTTGAAGACGCCTCGCTAGGAAGCTAAATAGGGTATAGCGTTAGCCTTTTAAGCTAAAGATTGGTGGCTCCCAACCACCCCTAACGACATGCCCCAACTCAACCCCGCACCTTGATTTGCTATTTTAGTCTTCTCGTGAATGGTCTTCCTGGCCGTTATTCCCGCTAAAGTTACAGCCCACACCTTCCCAAATACCCCTAATCTGCAAAGCGCAGAAAAAGCCAAAACAGACCCCTGAACTTGACCATGACACTAAGCTTTTTTGACCAGTTTATAAGCCCTACCTATCTTGGGATCCCATTAATAGCCCTTGCCCTTACCCTACCCTGACTCCTTTACCCCACACCTACAACTCGATGATTAAATAACCGATTCCTCGCGCTTCAAGGTTGATTTATTAACCGTTTTACTCAACAGCTTCTCCTCCCCTTAAATATTGGAGGTCATAAGTGAGCTGCTCTCCTAACCTCATTAATGATCTTTTTAATTACCCTAAATATATTAGGACTTCTTCCCTACACTTTTACCCCTACCACCCAATTGTCACTAAATTTAGGACTTGCGGTACCTCTCTGATTAGCAACTGTCATTATTGGTATGCGAAACCAACCAACCCATGCCCTAGGACACCTCCTACCAGAAGGCACACCCGGCCCCCTCATCCCCGTGCTTATCGTTATCGAAACAATTAGCCTCTTTATTCGCCCTCTTGCCCTAGGAGTACGACTGACAGCCAATTTAACAGCTGGTCACCTCTTAATTCAACTAATTGCTACAGGCGCCTTCGTACTTCTCCCCTTAATACCAACCGTGGCAATCATCACAACAACAGTACTGGTTCTCCTTACCCTATTAGAAGTTGCTGTAGCAATAATTCAAGCATACGTCTTCGTTCTCCTACTAACACTATACCTACAAGAAAACGTCTAATGGCCCATCAAGCACACCCTTACCACATAGTTGACCCCAGCCCTTGACCCCTAACAGGGGCAATTGCTGCCCTGCTGATAACATCAGGTCTCGCGACCTGATTTCATTTTCGCTCAACAACCTTAATAACCTTAGGAACAGCTCTACTGCTTCTTACAATATACCAATGATGACGAGACATCGTACGAGAAGGTACATTCCAAGGACATCATACGCCCCCCGTACAAAAAGGTCTTCGATACGGAATGATTCTCTTCATTACCTCCGAAGTATTTTTTTTCCTAGGATTCTTCTGAGCCTTTTACCACGCAAGCCTAGCCCCCACTCCTGAGCTAGGGGGCTGCTGACCTCCAACGGGCATTACAACTCTTGACCCATTTGAAGTACCCCTCCTTAATACAGCTGTCCTACTTGCCTCCGGGGTAACGGTCACCTGAGCCCACCACAGCATTATGGAAGGTGAACGAAAACAAACCATTCAATCGCTAGCCTTAACTATTCTTCTGGGCTTTTATTTTACATTTCTTCAAGGCCTGGAATACTATGAAGCCCCCTTTACAATTGCAGATGGCGTATACGGCTCTACCTTTTTCGTAGCCACTGGCTTTCACGGACTACACGTTATTATTGGCTCCACATTTTTAGCTGTTTGCCTCCTACGACAAATCCAATACCACTTTACATCCGAACACCACTTCGGGTTCGAAGCAGCTGCCTGATACTGACATTTCGTAGACGTTGTGTGATTATTCCTATATATCTCTATCTACTGATGAGGCTCTTAATCTTTCTAGTATTAAAACTAGTATAAGTGACTTCCAATCACCCGGTCTTGGTTAAAATCCAAGGAAAGATAATGAACGTAGCAATAGCTGTAATTACCATCACTATTTTGCTTTCCGTAGTCCTGGCCATTGTATCCTTCTGGCTCCCCCAAATGACCCCCGACCACGAAAAGCTCTCCCCCTATGAATGTGGTTTCGACCCCTTAGGATCAGCCCGCTTACCATTTTCCCTCCGCTTCTTCCTAGTCGCCATTCTTTTCCTCCTTTTCGATTTAGAAATTGCCCTTCTCCTCCCACTCCCCTGAGGAGACCAATTAACTTCCCCCTTATTAACACTCTTCTGAGCCGTGGCCGTACTTATTCTTCTTACCCTTGGCTTGGTTTACGAGTGAATTCAAGGAGGATTAGAATGAGCCGAATAGCCAATTAGTTTAAGAAAAATATTTGATTTCGGCTCAAAAGCTTATGGTTAAAGTCCATAATTGCCTAATGACTCCCGCTCACTTCGCTTTCTCATCGGCCTTTACCCTAGGACTGACAGGCCTAGCATTCCATCGAACCCACCTCCTCTCTGCTCTTTTATGCTTAGAAGGGATGATGCTCTCTTTATTTATTGGACTTTCGATTTGAACCCTCCAACTAGGGTCCACAAATTTCTCTGCGGCTCCTATGCTCCTATTGGCTTTTTCAGCTTGTGAAGCAAGTGCAGGGCTTGCCTTACTGGTAGCCACAGCTCGCACACATGGTTCAGATCGCCTTCAAACCTTAAACCTCTTACAATGCTAAAAATCCTAATTCCCACCCTAATGCTTCTCCCCACAGCCTGGCTTGCCCCTGCCAAGTGATTATGACCTACTACCCTCTCCCACAGCCTAGTCATTGCACTGGCCAGCCTCACTTGACTAAAAAATACATCCGAAACAGGCTGATCTTGCCTCACGCCCTTCATAGCCACAGACCCCCTCTCAACACCCCTCCTTGTTCTTACCTGCTGACTACTCCCTCTTATAATTTTGGCAAGCCAAAGCCACACAGCACTCGAACCTATTAACCGACAACGGACCTACATTAGCCTATTAACATCTCTACAAGTATTCCTTATTATAGCATTCGGTGCCACTGAACTCCTTATGTTTTATGTTATATTTGAAGCTACTCTCATCCCCACACTAATTATTATTACTCGGTGAGGTAACCAGGCAGAGCGCCTTAATGCAGGAGTATATTTTTTGTTTTATACCCTAGCAGGCTCTCTCCCGTTACTAGTTGCCCTCTTGCTTCTTCAAAAGGATACAGGCTCCCTCTCCCTCTTAACCATCCAATATACTAGCTCTACCCCTCTTTCATCTTATGCTGACAAACTTTGATGAGCAGGCTGCCTAATTGCATTTTTAGTAAAAATACCCTTATATGGAGCACATCTCTGGCTACCAAAAGCACATGTAGAAGCCCCAGTCGCAGGCTCAATGGTTCTAGCTGCAGTTCTTCTAAAACTAGGGGGCTACGGTATGATCCGAATAATAGTTATATTGGAACCTCTCACCAAGGAATTAAGCTATCCCTTTATTGTCCTCGCCCTCTGAGGTGTAATTATAACTGGCTCCACCTGCCTTCGCCAAACAGATCTTAAATCCCTCATCGCCTATTCATCCGTAAGCCATATGGGCCTGGTCGTTGGAGGGATTCTTATCCAAACACCCTGAGGTCTTGCCGGCGCTGTAATCCTTATGATTGCACACGGCCTGACGTCCTCGGCCCTCTTCTGCTTGGCCAATACAAACTATGAACGCCTCCATAGCCGGACAATACTATTAGCCCGGGGATTACAGATAGTGCTCCCACTCATAGCAACATGGTGATTTATTGCCAGCCTCGCAAACTTAGCCCTCCCCCCTCTGCCCAACCTCATGGGGGAACTTTTAATTATTACCTCATTATTTGGTTGATCATGATGAACCCTCGTACTCACAGGGGCAGGGACCCTTATTACCGCGAGCTATTCACTTTATATATTCCTCATGACCCAACGGGGGCCCCTCCCAGCACATATTATTAGCCTAAACCCCTCCTATACCCGAGAACACCTAGTTATAGCCCTTCACCTCCTCCCCCTGCTTCTACTTGTTTTAAAGCCCGAATTAGTATGAGGCTGAACCACCTGTAGATATAGTTTAACAAAAATATTAGATTGTGATTCTAAAGACAGAGGTTAAAATCCCCTTATCCACCGAGAGAGGCTCGCCAGCAACGAAGACTGCTAATCTCCGTGACCTTGGTTGGACCCCAGGGCTCACTCGGCCTGCTCCTAAAGGATAACAGCTCATCCATTGGTCTTAGGAACCAAAAACTCTTGGTGCAAATCCAAGTAGCAGCTATGCACTCCTCATCACTTATTATATCATCCAGCTTAGTCATTATCTTTTTACTATTAGCATATCCTATCTTTACGACCCTGGACCCCCGCCCCCGAAACCCCGACTGGGCCGTCTCCCATGTTAAGACAGCGGTCGCCCTGGCCTTCTTCGTTAGCCTAATCCCCTTATTTCTCTTTCTTAACGAGGGCGCAGAAGCAATCATCACCTCATGAAATTGAATGAATACACTAACCTTCGACGTGAACATTAGCTTCAAATTTGATCACTACTCAGTTATCTTTGTGCCCATTGCCCTCTACGTCACTTGGTCTATTCTAGAGTTTGCATCATGATATATACACACAGACCCATATATAAACCGATTCTTTAAATACCTCCTAGTTTTCCTTATTGCCATAATTATTCTTGTCACAGCAAACAATCTGTTCCAACTTTTCATTGGTTGAGAAGGAGTAGGCATTATATCATTTCTACTCATTGGCTGATGATACGGACGAGCGGATGCCAACACAGCGGCCCTTCAGGCCGTTGTGTATAATCGGGTAGGAGACATTGGATTGCTATTCACGATAGCTTGAATAGCAACCAACGCTAACTCCTGAGAGTTACAACAGATTTTTGTAGCAACGAAAGACCTCGATCTTACCCTACCCCTACTAGGCCTGATTGTTGCCGCTACAGGCAAGTCGGCCCAATTTGGTCTTCACCCTTGACTCCCCTCTGCTATAGAGGGTCCTACACCGGTCTCTGCCCTACTGCATTCGAGCACCATAGTCGTTGCCGGTATTTTTCTCCTAGTACGAACAAGTCCCCTCCTGGAAAATAATCAAACTGCCCTCACCACCTGCCTATGCCTAGGTGCCCTGACGACGCTATTTACAGCCACCTGTGCCCTAACCCAAAATGATATCAAAAAGATCGTAGCATTCTCCACATCAAGTCAACTCGGTCTAATAATAGTTACTATTGGCTTAAATCAACCTCAACTAGCCTTCCTCCACATTTGCACCCATGCCTTCTTTAAGGCAATACTATTCCTCTGTTCTGGCTCAATTATTCACAGCCTCAACGACGAACAAGATATCCGAAAAATAGGAGGCATACATCACCTTGCCCCCTTTACATCCTCCTGCCTCACTATTGGTAGTTTAGCCCTCACAGGCACCCCCTTCCTGGCAGGATTCTTCTCCAAAGATGCCATTATTGAGGCACTAAACACATCCCACCTAAACGCCTGAGCCCTAGTCCTAACCCTTCTAGCCACCTCATTCACGGCCATCTACAGTCTCCGCGTAGTGTATTTTGTTTCAATGGGCCACCCACGGTTTAACGCTATTTCCCCCATCAATGAAAATAACCCAGCGGTTATTAATCCCTTAAAGCGACTTGCGTGAGGAAGCATTGTCGCTGGCCTCCTAATTATCTCAAGCATTACCCCCCTTAAGACCCCTGTGATATCTATACCCCCCTTGCTCAAACTAGCTGCCCTTGTGGTTACAATTATAGGATTACTCATTGCCCTCGAGCTAGCAACACTCACCAATAAACAGTACAAAGTTACCCCTAATCTAGTTACCCATCACTTCTCCAACATGTTAGGCTTTTTCCCCTCGATTGTTCACCGATTTACCCCCAAACTAAACCTAGTTTTAGGACAGACACTTGCCAGCCAACTGATTGACCAAACTTGACTAGAGAAAATCGGTCCCAAAGCAATCTCTTCATCAAATATTCCCCTAATTACAACAACAAGCAACACCCAACAAGGAATAATTAAAACGTACCTCACCCTATTCCTTCTTACCCTGACCCTTGCTGCCCTATTATTTACCCGTTAAACTGCCCGAAGGGTCCCCCGACTAAGCCCCCGAGTCAACTCCAACACAACAAACAAGGTGAGAAGCAGAACCCACGCACTAAGTACTAATAACCCTCCCCCTAATGAGTACATTAACGCAACCCCTCCCATATCGCCTCGCAGGACAGAGAGCTCACTAAGCTCATCAGCCGGCACCCATGAAGACTCATATCACCCTCCTAAAAATATACTAGAAGCCACCCCCACCCCTACTAAGTATATCAACATGTCGCCTACAACAGGACCACTTACCCAACTTTCCGGATAGGGCTCAGCGGCAAGTGCCGCCGAGTACGCAAACACGACTAGTATGCCACCCAAGTAAATCAAAAACAGCACCAGCGATAGAAAAGGTCCCCCATGACCAACCAATACTCCACACCCCATGCCCGCCACAACTACTAACCCTAAGGCAGCAAAGTAAGGAGAAGGGTTAGAAGCAACTGCAACCAACCCTAGAACTAACCCAATTAAAAATAAAGACATAATGTAAGTCATAATTCCTGCCAGGACTTTAACCAGAACTAATGGCTTGAAAAACCACCGTTGTTATTCAACTACAAGAACCCACTAATGGCAAGTCTACGAAAGACACACCCTCTCCTCAAAATCGCAAACAATGCCCTAGTTGACCTACCCGCCCCCTCAAATATTTCAGTGTGATGAAACTTCGGCTCTCTCTTAGGACTCTGCTTAATTATTCAAATCCTCACAGGACTATTTTTAGCCATACACTATACCTCTGATATTGCTACGGCTTTTTCTTCCGTTGCTCATATTTGCCGAGACGTAAATTACGGGTGATTCATCCGAAACCTTCACGCCAACGGTGCATCCTTCTTCTTTGTATGCATCTATGCCCACATTGGCCGCGGACTTTACTACGGCTCATACCTCTATAAAGAGACATGAAACATCGGAGTAGTTCTACTACTTCTAGTTATAATAACTGCTTTCGTCGGTTATGTATTACCCTGAGGCCAAATGTCCTTTTGAGGTGCCACCGTTATTACCAACCTACTCTCTGCAGTACCCTACGTAGGTAACGCTCTTGTTCAATGAATTTGAGGTGGATTCTCAGTAGACAATGCAACCCTTACCCGATTCTTCGCCTTCCACTTTTTATTCCCCTTTGTAATTGCAGGCGCAACCATAGTCCACCTCCTTTTCCTTCATCAAACAGGATCAAATAACCCCCTCGGCCTAAATTCAGATGCGGATAAAATAAGCTTCCACCCCTACTTCTCATACAAAGACTTATTAGGGTTTGCAGTACTTGTCATTGCCCTTACATGTCTAGCTTTATTCTCACCCAACCTGCTAGGAGACCCAGACAACTTCACCCCCGCCAATCCGCTAGTTACTCCTCCCCACATCAAGCCAGAGTGATATTTTCTGTTCGCATACGCAATTCTACGCTCTATTCCCAATAAACTAGGGGGAGTTTTAGCCCTCCTAGCTTCCATCCTTATTCTGATGCTCGTACCATTTCTACACACGTCTAAACAACGAAGCCTCACTTTCCGACCACTCACACAATTCTTGTTTTGAACCCTGATCGCAGACGTTATTATTCTCACCTGAATCGGGGGAATACCTGTATCACACCCGTTCGTCATTATCGGACAAGTCGCATCCTTTTTATACTTTTTCCTCTTTCTAGTCCTTACACCACTAGCAGGCTATGCAGAGGACAAAGCACTTGAATGAGCTTGCACTAGTAGCTCAGCGTCAGAGCCCTGGTCTTGTAAACCAGACGTCGGAGGTTAAAGTCCTCCCTACTGCTCAAAGAAAGGAGATTTTAACTCCCACCCCTGGCTCCCAAAGCCAGGATTCTTAGTTAAACTATTCTTTGTAATATATGTACAATATTTTAAATACATATATGTATTATCACCATTAATTTATATTAACCATATCATATAGCATTCAAGTACATATATGTATTATCACCATATCTAGGGTTTAACCATTCAGGTATTATATAACACGAATAATTTACATAAAACAAAATAATAAAAAACAACAAACACTTATAAGTACCGGGCGAAACTTAAGACCTACCACAAACACTCATAAGTCAAGTTATACCTTTACTCAAAATCCCGTCAAACTCAAATATTTAATGTAGTAAGAGCCGACCAACAAGTCCATTTCTTAATGCTAACGGTTATTGAAGGTGAGGGACAACTATTGTGGGGGTTTCACACAGTGATTTATTCCTGGCATTTGGTTCCTATTTCAGGGCCACATATTGTAAACCTCCCCATACCTTTATTGTAGAAGGCATAAGTTAATGGTGGAAAACAATAGCGGGAGCGGCCACCATGCCGAGCGTTCTTTCCATCGGGCATTTAGTTCTTTTTTTTTTTTTTTCCTTTTCAATAGACATTTCACAGTGCACGCAATCTGATTAACAAGGTGGGAATAATCTTAGGAAGCAAGGAAATAGTATGAATGGTGAAAGGTCTTTACAAAAGAATTACATATAAAGATTTCAAGGACATAAAGTAGTGAAATTTAGTCGGAAGATATCTATATTACCCCCTTTTGGCTTTTTCGCGTTAAACCCCCCTACCCCCCTAAACTCCTGAGATAACTAACGCTCCTGTAAACCCCCCGGAAACAGGAAAACCTCGAGTCGTTTTTTATGGTGTCAAAATGTTTTTATTTACATTATTATAAGTTTTTTTTGATTAATCTAATAAAATTTAAAAAAGTGTTAGGCGGGGCCCAACAAAGTCCCGCCTGCATAAGAGGTTAGTCCTAGCTTAACTATCAATTTACCCATAAAAACATAAGATATTCACCCATCAGCCCCCGGGCCGCAAGTAGAATATTAAACCCCAAGGACATTAAAACCCCTGAGATGACTAACATTTATATACGCAACTTCAAAAAACGGGAAAGTCCCGAGCCATTGCCTCTCGTTTGCACCTGGGTCCTCACTGCATTA